TAGACGGGTTACGTAAAGTCATAGGATGTATGAGGAAAGGAAAAAATATAAATCCATACATAAATCTATATTAAAATGAAAGGTAATCCGATTCTAATATATATGAAGTATTATATTAAAATGTATTGTACATAAGAGGAAACCCAATAGCAGCAAAAAATTTAAAACCCTAAAAAAAGGGTTTCTTTTTTAAACTATCTACCCATCCAGTTTTTAGATAGATGGGGTATTTCGCACGATAACTAGCTAAATAACTTACTTATGTGTCATGATCTCGACTTGTATATCGACTCATAGTCGTTAATTTCTAGGTATAGAATAAAAAAAACACAAATGTGCCAGGAACCAGATTTGAACTGGTGACACGAGGATTTTCAGTCCTCTGCTCTACCAGCTGAGCTATCCCGACCATTCCTTTTTCTGGTGCATCATCTCCCCATTTTATTTTACGAGATAACTTGGGTTTGTGTCAATTAGTCAATCAATTAAAAGGATGAAAAGTATTACAATTATATAGGTACCGGAATTTTTGGGGTCTTCAAAAAGAGGAACTCTGTATATAATTTTACATAAGTTTTATATTAATAATAAAATATAAAAATGTAAAAATATGGATTATAAATTACTCAACGGAGTACTGCCTGCTCAAATAAAAGATATTTTTTTGTCCTCCTATCATATATATTATAAGACTTGTGATAAGATCACAAAAAATATATATATCGGAACATAACCATCTTTAACTTTAAAACGGTAATGCAAAAAAAGATAATTTGTTAAGGAGTGAAAAAAGTTTTTGGGGATAGAGGGACTTGAACCCTCACGATTTTAAAAGTCGACGGATTTTCCTCTTACTATAAATTTCATTGTTGTCAGTATTGACATGTAGAATGGGACTCTATCTTTATTCTCATCCGATTAATCAGTTCTTCACAAGATCTATCAGATTATGGAGTGAGTGTGAATGTTTTGATGAATAAATATGGATTCCACTTTTAACTTGGAATCGATTCACAACAATTCTTGCATTTTAAATTTCCTATTATAAATCTCTACTATAAATATAGAAAATATATAATATAAAAAATACTATATTATTTTATATATCTCAAAATTAGAAAAAAAAAAAAATACAGAACCGATTTGGGTTGTCATTAATCATTTCAGTACGTATATTCTTCACCCTTTTTCTTGGTTTGGAATTTAGGGGGAAGAAGTCTTATACTTATAACAACACAGTCAACCCCATTTGTTAGAACAGCTCCCTTTGAGTCTCTGCACCTATCCTTTTTTTTTCTTTCTTAATACTTTTTTTGCTTTTGAAAAAAGGAGTTGGCTCAGGATTGCCCTTTTTTAATTCCAGGGTTTCTCTGAATTTGAAAGTTTTCACTTAGTAGGTTTCCATACTAAGGCTCAAGCCAATTAAGTCCGTAGCGTCTACCGATTTCGCCATATCCCCATTATATTTTATAAAATTAGGACCCCAATGGGATGTCCCCCCCTTCCGTATCTCTCGCATTTTTTAGATTTTATACAGATTAATATACCGAAAAGTTTTTTCTTCTTTTTTTTCTAGTGAATTTCTATTGGAAAGACTATAAATTTGAAACTTGCTTTGGTCTAATCCGAAATGATTCTATCATTTCTGTAGGTACAATTCAATATAGATGAATAGAGATCATATATACGCTTCTTTCCTTTATGCAGTTTGTAATACTCAAAGGATCGATTCTTTTTTTTTTTTTTTTCGTCTCTGAATGAAAATAGAATATTATTTTTTATATTATTATAATCTATAATCTGCATTTCATTTTTCTTGATTTATTTCTATTTTTTTTAGGTTTTCTTGGGGCAGACCCCTAAAATAACATAACTCAAAAAATATCTATTCATTATAGCTATAATGAAAATTTTCATAATGCATTTTTTTCAATTACTAGCCCTCATTTCTCATTATAATCTAATTTATATATTAGTTAGTAGATTAGTAGATATAATAATGATTTCAATTTCAATAGAATTATATAATTAAAATTATATAATAGAATAAAATAGTTCTAGATGAAAAATAAAAAATCTATAGAAATAAACTTAATTTTATATTTCCTTTTTTTCTTTAAAATTTTTTTTATATTTAGATAATTTATATCATAAAAGAATAAAAATGAATAAGCTTAAACTAAGATATAGTTTTTATGTATGTAGAATTTCTATGAGCCCGCTTAGCTCAGAGGTTAGAGCATCGCATTTGTAATGCGATGGTCATCGGTTCGATTCCGATAGCCGGCTTTTTCTTCTTTTTTTTTTTTTTATCAAAGAACAAATAAGAATAATCAAAAGGGTGCCCTTTCGTCAAAAGGTTATTGCTCTATTATGTGGTTGTGGTAGAAATTCCCAATTATAAATAAAAGGAAAGGCAAAGGGTTGAGCCTTGGCATAACAAATAATGAAAAAGACTCTTTTATTTACTTATACTTCCATAGATTAATACAAAATATAG